ATTACAATTCATTTGATAACCTTATTAGTCGATGAATTCGTAGGACTATATGATTCGTCAGAAAAGGGCATGATAACCACCTTTTTCTGTATAACAGGATTATTAGTCATTCGTTGGATTTATTCGGGACATTTACCATTAAGTGATTTATATGAATCATTAATCTTTCTTTCCTGGGGTTTCTCCATTATTCATATGATTCCGTATTTTAATTTTAAAAAACATACAAATTATTTAAGTGCAATAATCACCCCAAGTACTTTTTTTGCCCAAGGCTTTGCTACTTCGGGTCTTTTAACTGACACACATCAATCCGAAAATTTAGTACCAGCTCTTCAATCTCAATGGTTAATGATGCACGTAAGTATGATGGTATTGGGCTATGTAGCTCTTTTATGTGGATCGTTATTATCAGCAGCACTTCTAGTAATTACATTTCGAAAATTCATAAGATTTTTTGATAAAAGGAATAATTTAGTAAATGATTCATTTTCCTTCGGTAAGATCCAATACATGATGGAAAGAGGGAGTGTTTTAAAAAGTACTTCTTTTCTTTCTTCTAGGAATTATTACAAATTTCAATTGATTCAACAATTAGATTATTGGAGTGATCGTATTATTAGTATAGGGTTTATTTTTTTAACCATAGGTATTCTTTCGGGCGCAGTCTGGGCTAATGAAGCATGGGGATCTTATTGGAATTGGGATCCAAAAGAAACGTGGGCATTTATTACTTGGACTATATTCGCGATTTATTTACATGTTCGAACAAAGAAAAATTGGGAAGGTTTTCATTCCGCAATTGTCGCCTCTATCGGCTTTCTTATAATTTGGATATGTTATTTTGGGGTTAATTTATTAGGAGTAGGACTACATAGTTATGGTTCATTTACATTAACATCTAATTGAATTCAAGTAAAGGGTCTGGCGAATATAACCCTAGGACGACATATAGAAGAAATTTCAGGTAAGCCATTGAGAACTTTTTGAATCACTACAGTAGTTGATTCAAAAAGTTCTCACAAATGCCAAACATATCTGGATCTCGTTACGATGCATTTTTTTTTTAACTTAAATTTAAGGGCAGAAAAAAGAAGTTTTTTTATTATATAAAAATTTTCATAATAATTTTCTATTTTTTTATTTTTTTAAAATAAAAATAATAGGATTGCTTTTTGTTTTCTTTTTTTTAGTTATTATTTTTTAGTTATTAGTTATAAATAGTTATTAGTTATAAAAACTACCTATAAAAATAATTAGATAAAATATCTTCAACCTTGTCGACTGACAATGAAAAAACGAAATCCGGATAAATACCAATACCTATTATTGGCAAAAGGATAGAGATTAAAACAAAGAGCTCTCGTGGACCAGAATCAAAAAAAGAAAAATATGTGCCATTAAAAAGCTTGTATCCATAGAATATTTGGCGTAACATAGATAATAAATAAATAGGAGTTAATATCATTCCAACTGCCATTCCAAAAGTAATTAGTATTTTTGGCATTAAAAAATATTTTTGACCAGTAATTATTCCAAGAAATACTATCAATTCCGAAAAAAAACCGCTCATGCTTGGTAATGCAAGAGAGGCTAGTGATAAGATACTGAACATCATGAATATTTTTGGCATTGGGTTAGCCATTCCGCCCATTTCGTCAAGATAAACGAGACGTATTCTATCATAACTCGTTCCTGCCAAGAAAAAAAGGGCAGCGCCAATAAATCCATGTGATATTATTTGTAAAATGGCTCCATTAAGTCCCATATCGCTTATAGAACAAATTCCTATAATTATGAAACCCATATGAGATACAGAAGAATAGGCTATTCTTTTTTTTAAATTTCGTTGACCAGGAGATGTTGAAGCTGCATAGATTATTTGTATTGCGCCTACTATTATCAACCAGGGAGAAAATATAGAATGAGCATGAGGTAATAATTGCATATTGATTCGAACTAACCCATACGCTCCCATTTTTAATAGGATTCCGGCTAGAAGCATACAAGTACTATAATGTGCTTCCCCATGGGTGTCGGGTAACCATGTATGGAAGGGTATAATCGGTGATTTGACAGCAAAAGCAATAAGAAATCCAATATAGAATATTATTTCCAAAGACACAGGATATGATTGATTTGCTGATGTTTCAAAATTAAATGTTGGTTCATTGGAACCATATAAAGCAATACCCAAAGCTCCCATTAATAAAAAGACAGAACTTCCTGCAGTATACAAAATAAACTTTGTAGCTGAATATAGACGTTTCTTCCCTCCCCATATCGATAGAAGTAGATAAACAGGAACTAATTCTAACTCCCACATGATGAAAAAAAGCAAAAGATCTTGAGAAGAAAATAATCCTATTTGACCACTATACATTGCTAACATCAGAAAATGGAATAATCGGGAATCCCGAGTAACTGGCCGAGCCGCTAAAGTAGCTAAAGTAGTAATAAATCCTGTCAGTAAAGTCGGCCCTAAAGAAAGTCCATCTATTCCCAATCTCCAGTAAAAATCAAAGAAATTGATCCATTTATAATCCTCTGTTAATTGAATTAATGGATCATCCAATTCGAAATAATAAGAGAATGCATAGGTCATTAAAAGAAGTTCAGATAAACAAATACATATGGTATACCATTTCATTACCTTATTTCCTCGATGAGGAAAAAAAAAATTAAAGAACCTGCGGATATCGGTAAAACTACAAATAATGTTAACCAAGGAAAAGAATTCGTGGTAAAGACAAGATACACTTGGACCAGAAAAACCCGTATTCGAAATTATAACAAATATATTATGTTTTCGATTACGGGTTTTTGTCGGTAAACAAAAAATCAAATGTATTCAAGTGGTTTTTTTATGGAAATTATCAATAAGCTAGACCCATACTTCGAGTGGTTTCATGCCATAAATAAACTCGAACACTCAAGAAATCCGTTGGACAGGCGGATTCACATCTCTTACAACCGACACAGTCTTCTGTTCTTGGGGCAGAAGCAATTTGCTTTGCTTTACATCCGTCCCAAGGTATCATTTCTAATACATCGGTGGGGCAGGCTCGTACACATTGAGTACACCCTATACATGTATCATAAATCTTTACTGAATGTGACATTGTATCTAGAATTTTTTTGAATATCATAAATTTGAATTCTCGATCTAGAAAAGTTTTTAAGGAATTTGAATTATATATTTAAAGTACTAGATGACTCAATGATTTACCAAAAAATATCTATTCAATTGTGGATCGACTCATGAGATAGAACCAAGATACTTTAATTTTTTACGTTTTCTTTCGTAAAATGATTAGATACGTTACATATCATAGCTGCTGATTTGAATTGATGAATATTCTATTTTATCTGATGAATACTACTTATTCAACAAATTCGATTGATTGATACGAGTTGATTTTCTGTTACGATAAATTGACGAAACAATAGCCAGTCCAATAGCTGCTTCAGCAGCTGCGATAGCTATAACAAAAATTGAGAAAATATTTCCTTTTAATTGGCGACTATCAAAAAAATCAGAAAATGTTACAAAATTTATATTAACTGCATTCAGTATAAGTTCAAGACACATAAGGGCTCTAACCATATTTCGACTCGTGATCAATCCATAGATACCGATAGAAAATAAATAGGTACTCAAAACAAGTACATGTTCGAGGATCATTGAGCAACTCCTTATTAATTTCGATTTATTTCAACACGAACAACAATTCAACATCAGCGGATTGGATTTATTAGAATAAGAATATCACAAGTACATAACAAAAAAATCTATTGGTAATAGATTGAATAAAAAAATTATACATGAATAATCTTCAAATAGAATTAAAGGAAAATGAATGTAATAACATAGACAAAAGTTTTATTTTGATTCCAATTTCTAATTCTAAAGATTTCTTACTGACGAGCCACAACGATTGCACCTATCAAAGCAACTAAAAGAATTATTGAAATAAATTCAAATGAAAGGAAAAAATCTGTTGATAAATGAATTCCAATTTGTTGACCATTACTTATCAACTCTTGCTCTATAATCTGATTTTGTCTTGTAGTCCAAATAATCCCGTACCATGACGTATCTAGAACAATACTAATTAGTGAAACAAAAATACTTGTACAAACAAAGAGGGTAATCCCACCCCCAACATTCCAAAGATTCCAATCTTTTGAATATTCTGGACCATTCATAAACATCACAGCAAATAGAATTAAAACATTTATAGCTCCCACATAAATAAGAAGTTGTGCGGCAGCTACAAAAGGAGAGTTTGATAAAATATAGAATAAAGATATACAAACAAGAACCAACCCCAACGAAAAGGCCGAATAAATTGGATTGGTAACTAATACCACTCCTAGACCTCCTAATATAAGACCGAAACCCAGAAAGACTAAAAGAAAATCATGTATTGATCCAAGCAAATCCATTGTACGTAAAATAAGAGATAAAAAATTCGAATTTTTTTTTCATGACCTTCTTGACCCGACCAGGAAAAACTATTTTATAATTGGTTTTTAATTGAATTAAACCCCAAGGGGTGTAATTTACTGTAGGTACAACTATTGGCCTAATTTCAGTCTTTCTCGAAAAGGATAATTCGACACTCGAAATTGAACTTTCAAATATTAATAGATCTTCAATACAAATTTAGTCCCGACGTGATTCTCACCAACTAAGCACTTGTAGTTTTTATAGTTATTGCTCAAGTAAAATGAAAAAAAAAAATACTATTCCACATTTAATAATTGGAAATTGCTTTTTAATCAATCTTTAATCAAAATGGATTTCCCTTTTTTTCAGGCGAATTTAAAACTGTTCGAATTGTATAATCGTCAATTACTAACATAGGTAAACGGCCTAAAGCAATTTGATTATAATTTAATTCGTGACGATCATAAGTAGAAAGCTCATATTCTTCAGTCATTGATAAACAATTTGTTGGACAATACTCAACACAGTTGCCACAAAATATACAGATTCCAAAATCAATACTGTAATTAAACAATCTTTTCTTTCGAATGTCAGTTTCCAATTTCCAATCAACAACGGGTAGGTCTATAGGACATACACGAACACATACTTCACAAGCAATGCATTTATCGAATTCAAAATGAATTCGGCCCCGGAAACGTTCCGATGTAATGAATTTTTCATAAGGATATTGAATAGTTATCGGTAAACGATTTGCATGAGATAAGGTAATCATGAAACTTTGACCAATGTACCTTGCAGCTCGGATGGTTTGTTGACTATAATTCATGAACCCAGTTACCATGGGGAGCATATCGTGAATATTTATAAATAGGTTTCTCTTTGTTTCTTTCTCTTGTTTCAGACAAGTTGTGAATATAGAAAAGGATTTCTTTAGAGTGCTTATAGTGAAAGAAGTTCAGAGGAGGTTGTTAATAATAGATTACCGAGAGAAATAGGTAAAAGAAATTTCCATCCAAGATTTAATAATTGGTCCATTCTTAATCTAGGTAAAGTCCATCTTGTTGTGATAGGAATGAACAAGAACAAATATGTTTTAACCAATGTAATAAAGATACCAATCATTGTTCCAAAGACCTCACCCACTTTATTTATTTCAAAAAGTTCAGGAACAAATATATGCGGAATAGAGATATTCCAACCGCCCAAGTAAAGAACTGTTACAAATAATGAAGAAACTAATAAGTTTAGATAGGAAGCAACATAAAATAAACCAAATTTGATACCCGAGTATTCGGTTTGATACCCTGCTACTAATTCTTCTTCTGCTTCTGGTAAATCAAAAGGTAGTCTTTCACATTCTGCTAGGGAAGAAATGAAAAAAAGGATAACCCCTATAGGTTGACGCCACAAATTCCACCCCCAAAAACCATATTTTGATTGTGCTTCAACTATATCAACTGTACTTGAACTGTTAGATAATCATAGTCGGTGATAACATCACTGTTTCCATCGCTATTACAGAACCGTACATGAGATTTTTACCTCATACGGCTCCTCGAAGGACTTAAATAAATCTAAGGGCAGGATTCTATTATTTATCTTGATCTATTTGTTATTTCTTGATCTATTTGTTATTTGTAGGATAGATAGGATCAAAATCTATTGAACTTTCCAAAACCAAAATTCGACCAATAAAATTCTTTCTGTTATAATACTAAAAAGTACTTCTGAATTGATCTTATCCTTTAAGAATTTATGTTTTTCTTTCTTGAGTAATAACTTTTTTTTAATCCTTTAATAAAATACTCCTTATAATGTAAAAATGAAAAATGCTGCTTGTAGAACATAGGTAGTTCAATCTATTGTTGTCGATTACAAAAATAATTAGGCAGTCCATTAGTTCCCGAATTATAACAAGAATTCGATCTGTATGAATATGGCATAAACAAGAAAGAATAAAAAAGATCTCTTTTTCTTTTCTATTGTAATTAGATTCATTTTTTTTCCTATTCTTCTTTATGAAAAAAGAAAAGTGCACTTAAAAAGGAAAGGATTCTTTCGTTCCTGATAGTTATTTCTTTAATCGGTGGGCGGCAACATACTCTAAATCGGAATCATGGGGAGTCCTACCTAATCAGTTCTACCAACTTAAAGCCCCCATTAATATTCTTTTTATATTATTATGCAGAAATATTCTTTTGGACTATTTTAATAATCTCTATTACTAATCCTTTGTGTATCTTGGTGTTCCTAACCATCCACTCCTTTTTGCTCAATCACCCGTTAGCATTATGGTAATACATAGAAATAATAGTGAAAACGGAATAAGGTTTGTCTTTTGAGCCCGCTTCAAGCCAGGATGACTAATCAACCAATCTTGGGGCAAATAATTTCGTCTTCTTATGTCTATTTCCGGTTTCCTCTTGCACATAGGAAATGAGTCTCAATTTTGTACTACAAATTTAGCAGCAGTTTTCTTTCACTCATATAACTATCTAATTGAGTTCATCAAAGAAAATGATAAATAAAAAATGAAAATATCTATTCAATTCATTTCACCTTCTTCCTAAAAAAAGAAAGGAAAAATAATATGGAAAAGTTTTTCTTTCAACGAATCACACGTAGAGATATGGATAATACACAGAGAGTTAATGGTATTTCATAACTAATTGATTGAGCAGCAGCTCGTAGACCACCTAAAAAGGAATATTTATTATTTGATCCATATCCTGACATAAGAAGTCCAATCGGAGCAATACTTGAAATAGCAATCCATAAAAAAACACCGATATTTAGATTAGCTAAAACAAGGTGATAACTAAAAGGAATTACTGAATAGGTTAATAGAGTTGATATGACTGCTATAGACGGTCCGATACTAAATAAATGCTTATTCCCTCTAGATGGAAAAAGATTCTCTTTGAAAAGTAGTTTTGTCCCATCCACTAGAGCTTGAAGAACCCCCAAAGGGCCAGCGTATTCAGGTCCAATACGTTGTTGTAGTCCTGCGGATATTTCTCTTTCTAACCACACAATTACGAGTATGCCTAGTGTGATTCCAAATACAAGAGTCAAAATAGGAACAAGCATCCATATAATTCCATAAACCGCGTTTAAGGATTCCAATCTGAAAAAAGAATGTATAGCTTGTACTTTTGTTGTATCAATTATCATTTCAACGATCAACTTCTCCCATAATGATATCTATGCTACCTAGTATTGTCATAATATCAGCCAATTTCATTCTTTTAACTAATTGAGGAAGAATTTGCAAATTGATAAAACCCGGCGGGCGAATTTTCCATCTCCAAGGAAACCCACTCTGATCCCCTATCAGAAAAATCCCCAATTCCCCCTTTGGGGCTTCGACTCTTACATAAAGTTCTTGCTTCGGTAATTCAAAAGTAGGAGAAGTTTTTTTACTAATGAATCGATATTCAAAATCATTCCACTCTGGATCCCTTTCTCTATCAAAACATCGGGTTTCTAAATTCTCATAGGGTCCTCCTGGGATTCCTTCCAGAGCTTGTTGAAGAATTTTTATGGATTCCGTCATTTCACCAATTCGGACTAAATAACGAGCTAATGAATCTCCTTCTTTTTGCCACTGAACTTCCCAATCAAATTCGTCATAAGACTCATAATGATCAACTTTACGGAGATCCCATTGTATTCCGGAAGCTCGTAGCATCGGTCCTGATAAACCCCAATTTATTGCTTCCTCCGTACCAACAATACCTACTCCTTCAACTCGTTCTAAAAAAATAGGATTTCGCGTAATAAGTTTTTGATATTCAGTAACTCCTATTAAAAAATAATCACAGAAATCCAAACATTTATCTATCCATCCATAAGGTAGATCAGCCGCCACTCCGCCGATACGAAAAAAATTATGCATCATTCTCATACCAGTTGCAGCTTCGAATAAATCATATATTAATTCTCTTTCTCTAAAAATATAGAAGAAAGGAGTCTGTGCGCCAATATCTGCCATAAAAGGGCCAAGCCATAAGAGATGAGAGGCTATACGACTTAACTCCAACATAATTATTCGGATATAGCTGGCCCTTTTAGGTACTTGAATATTTCCCAACTGTTCTGGCCCATTTACTGTTATTGCTTCTGTGAACATCGTAGCTAAATAATCCCAACGTGTTACATAAGGCAAATATTGTATAATTGTTCGGTTTTCCGCAATTTTTTCCATTCCTCTGTGTAAATAACCTAAAATTGGTTCACAGTCAATAACATCTTCACCGTCTAGAGTAACGATCAGTCGAAGAACACCATGCATTGATGGGTGGTGAGGGCCCATATTGACTATCATAAGGTCTTCTCTTGGAACTGGTACATTCATAGGGATTTCCTCGATTCGTTCTTCTATGAATTACTGAAAACGAAAATAAATTCATCAAAATTCAAGATCTCATAAATCAAATAATTCAAAAAAGAACTCTTCAAATCAACGAGTTTTTGACTCCCGAATATCCAATTGGTTAATTAATTCTTTATAACGCATTCTATTTTGCTTGGCCAAATAAGATAGGAGTCGTTGACGTTTTCCTAGAATTTTCCGTAACCCTCTCTGAGATAAATAGTCTTTTCTATGGAATTCCAAATGTGAAGTAAGTCTTCGTATCTTATTAGTGAAACTTTTTATTTGAAATTCAACAGATCCCGTGTTTCCTTCTTTTTGTTTTTGTGAAATAATTGAAATGAATGAATTTTTTACCATAAAAAAAGCTCCCTTTTCTTATCTTATTTTAAGATATTTTTTTATTGATCAGTAATAATAAATAATAATGTCAGTTTATTTTATGTTATACACAAGAAAGAATCTTTCCTTCGGTAGGAATTCCTAATTTTGTCAAATAAAATCGATCATTAAGCAATCCAATTTTTTTATTCGGTTAGAAATAAAAAAAGATGATATATTTCTTCGCTTACAAAACAAAAAAAAATTATATCTAAAAAGAAAAAAACTTCCATTTTTTATCTCTAGATACAATTGATATGTGGTTGAATTCTATGTATCCGAATGGAATATGGAATGGAAACCAACACATGTGTTCATTTTTTTTTATACTAGATCAGACATGCTATGAGATATATGAACGATGTACTCTTACTAAATTTTCAATGGTGGATATATATGTATCTTTAGCATACTGAAACGACTGGCATTATTGGTATCAAACCAATAGCGATTTATACAAGCCAAATCTTCTAATCGATAATTGGGCCAAAGAAAAAGCTTTAATTTAATTAGTTTATTTTTAGTTTTATCAAAATGTTTGCTTTTATCCAGAATGTGACCATAGTCTTTTATGTTATTAGCATTGAAAATTTTTGTATTTATATGAATATCATTTCTATTTTTTGAATTGAACAACATTAAAATTCTCAATTCTCTACGATGTTTAGGGGAGAAAACATTTTCAAGAACAAGTAAATCATAATGATTTTTATCTCTATTTCCAGTTATATTTTGATTTCTTTCAATCGGTGCGGTAAAATTCTTTTTATCAACATAACTTTTTTCTCTGTATCTTTGATTAATTTGTTGTTTGCTATTATGAACCAATAAAATACCTATGATTTGATATATATAAAATTGTCCATCATTTTTTACTGACAAACGAACTGGTTCAATAATCAGGATTCCCTTTTTCATCAATTCTGTAAGAGTTACATTCTTCTGAGTCATTAGAATATCCAGACTCATTTCTCCCTTTTGGATAGAGGATAAAATAATTTCTCGTGGATTGGGTAGTCTAAGCAGGAGACAATATACTTTGATATTATTGATTATTTTTTGATTTAAAGAATCATCCCATCTTAATTGAAAACGTAAATACCTTTTTAGGAAGAAATCGAGTTCTGCTTCCGTATTATTTTTGTATTGCTTTTTCTTTCTACGTTTTTTCATGCCTGATCCCGCATAAGCTTCTTCAATATCTTTTTCTTGATTTGCGAAAACTGATACAAGATACACTTGATCCTCAGATTCTTTTTCTTCTTGATTTCCATTCGCTAATTCAATAGATTTTTTTTCGGTCGATGATATAGATATAAGAGGATCTCCACTTTTCTTTCTCTTTTCGTTGATTTTTTTATTTTTATGAGCAGTTTCATTTCCATTTGAATTTAAGAGAAGTAATTTGATTGGTATCGACCATGGTTTTATCTTGTAGGTGTTGAAAAGTATTATAAATTTTTGAAAAAACCAAAGTTCAAAATTGAATATGGGGTGATTGAGTATTTCTTCATTCATTCCCATCCAATCAAAAGGCTTTTTTTTTTGATTGGATGAAAGTATTTTTTTTTCATATTTTGGAATCGTAAAAAAAAAAAGACCTTTTTTATCAATTTTATCAGTTATTTGATACTTATTAGGACTAGTTTTATTCTTATTTTTTTTTTGTTTCGTTCCGGTATTGATCCAGCAGTCAATATTGACCTTATTTCTAGGACAAAAATAGAGAATTTTCCAATCAAAATATTTTCTAGTTGGACTTTTATTCATATCGACAATAGGTTTTTCTGTTAGATAATTATTGATAGGGATATCTTCCAATATATCAAGTAATTTGCTTTTTTCTGTGTTGGAAATCTCTTGTTTATTCTTTACTTGGAATCTATATATAGATGAATCTTTTTTCTCTTCATAATTAATAAATTTATATGATAAAAGATAATATCGATAGTGTTTTTTAAAATTCTCTTTTTGGTTCGATAATGAGTCTCCTTCAAGATCATTTTGCTTTTCGTAATGACTTAATTGGTTTTTTTCATATAAATTCAATTTCTTTAAATTTTTATCTTTATTTTGAACCATACGGTCTTGATTGATCTTGTTTCGCCTTTTTTGTGATATTAATCTAGACCATCTAATCGGAGATAAATCATATTTATATTGGTAATGACTCTTTAACCAGTTTTTCCATTGATTGATTACAGAATTTCGAAAATTTTTATCTTTTAACTTAGAATGAAATAGTCCCTGGATGGCAAAATAATCTTTTATTTCTTTCTTAAGAAAGAGGGGTGTTCCTTCATATTGAAGGACAGATCTTAACTTATACTTATATATGTTAATAACTTGGATTTGTGATAATTTGTAAAGTACATATGTTTGTGACAAGGAGGATACATCACAAAAAAACTGTGAATTCTTAGTAAGAACGCCACTATTATTAATAAGTAACTTTTTTATAATTGAAATAAAGTGAATTGCATTTTCATTTCTTTTATCAATTTTTTTATGATTTTCTTCATCATAGTAAATGTATTTATTAAGAATTTTTCTTGTTGATTCATAAAAAAATTGAGCATTAATCCTTGGAATATTAAGGATACCAAGAAAGATATCTATGTATATTCTTTCAATCAAAATTCTTATAAAAAAATGTGATTTATGGACTAATTGACTTTTTTTTCTTTTCAATATATTTGAAATATTTTTTGATGATTTTAATTTTAATCTGTTAGCAGGATCATTTATTTTGTTAGGATTAATATTGATCTCTGAGGTTATAAATCTTTTTGTCTTTTCTTTTGTAATGTTTTCGATTTGATTTAGTATTGTGTTTATTTTATCAGTGAGATCTTTCATTTTTTTTTCTGTCAGTGAAAAATTTGTCCAGTCCATAGATTGAAGTTGAGTAGAAAATTGAAAAGTCATTCGATTATTGATTATCGGATCTTTTTTAGTTTCATTCAATCCATATACTTCTCTAAATCCAAATAATAGAATTGGGTTTCTTTTTAATTTTGAAAGTTTGTTTATTATTTCTTTTAGAAATAAAATGCTTTTGATGACCCGGTTTTTTATTTCTTTTGAAAAATTTAGAAAGAATCTTTCTTTTAAAATTTTTATAACTAGAAAACAATTCTTTTTCAACTTTCTAATTTTTTTTTTTAGTTTTGAAAATATGGGGTTAAAAAGTGAAAGTCGTTTTCGTGGGGAGCCAAAAGGGAGTTCAACTTCCATTCCAAAAACTGTTAAAAAACAAAACTCATTTTTTTGTCCTTTCTTTTTCAT